TTTTGAATGGGTCATATCGTGGAACAATAAAAAAAAAATTTTCACCTTCAATTAAAAATAAAATTTTGTTTGAAAATTCCATAAATACAATGGAAATAAATAAAATTCATAATATCCTTCTTCCCGATACTGATTACCAAAAGTTTGAACAAAAAATAAATGCATTTCAAAAAAACATATTTTCAACAGAAATTAATCATTTCGTTACGTTAAAAGGCTTTTCTTTATTTTCAGATAAAGAACAAGAAAAAAAAATCCTAAATTTTTTTTGTAATGCAATTCTAACTGGTCCTAATAATTACAAAAAAAAAAAATCTTTTGGAATAAAAGAAATCAGTAAAAAAATCCCTCGATGGTCAGATAAACTTATCACCGATTTCGAACAACAGTCGGGCATAATTCAAGAAGGCGTACCAGTGGGCCATCAGATTCGTTCAAGAAAAATAGACAATGTAATATTGTTTATTCCTAACAAATGGAATTCTGATAATCTTGATCAAATAGACCCAGTATATACGATAGATTTTTCGGAAGAATCTGATTTTCGTCGAGATATAATCAAAGGTTCTATGCGTGCTCAAAGGCGTAAAACCCTTATTTGGAAACTGTTTCAAGCAAATGCGCATTCCCCTATTTTTTTGGACAGAAGAAAAAAAGACTCCCCTTTTGATATCTCCGAACTGATAAAACTCATTTTTCGAAATTCTATGGGAGAAATACAATTACAAGATTATACAGAAGAACAGACAAAAGTAAGAGAGAAAAAAGAAAACAACAAAATACAAGAAAAAGTGCGGATAGAACTGCCGGAAATCTGGGATTCCGTTCCATTTTCGCAAACAACACGAAGTCTCCTATTAATAATGCAATCGATATTTAGAAAATATATTCTATTAGTTTCGCTGATAATAGTTAAAAATATTGGGCGTATATTATTATTCCAACCCCCTGAGTGGGATGAGGATTTTCTAGAATGGAAAAGAGAAAAGCATATTAAATGTACCTATAACGGTGTTCAACTATCAGAAAACGAACTTCCCGAAAATTGGTTAAGAGAAGGTATTCAGATAAAAATAATATTTCCCTTCTCTTTAAAACCTTGGTATAGATCTAAACCTAAGTTACGGCCCTCTTATAGAGATTTAAAGAAAGAGCAAAAAGGGGCTAATTCTTTTTTTTTAACGGCTGCTGGAATGGAAACCGACCTTCCCTTTGGACCCCCCAGAAAAAGACCTTCCTTTTTTGAACCCATTTTTATTTTTAAGGATTTTCTAGTTCTTTTTAAAATAAAAACAAAAAAATTTCTACAAGACTCAAAGGGGGAAAGCGGTTTCATCAAAAACGGCTTAGTTCCGTTTATAAAAAGAATAAAAAAAGAAGTCTCAAAAGTAAATTCAACTCTATTATTTAGATTGAAAAAAGTCTATGAATTCGGTGAAACTAACCAAGAAAAGGGTTATATAATCAACAATCAGATAATAGACGACTCGTTTAATAAAATTAGATCTACAGATTGGACAAATTTTTCACTAAGAGAAAAAAAAATAAAAAATATAACTGATAGAACAAGCAAAATCAGAAATAAACTTAAGAATATTACAAAAGAAAAAAAGGGGGGAACTTCACAAAAAAATAGTAGTCTTAATAAAACAAGTTATAATGTAGAATCGCCAAAAGATATTTGGCAAGTATTAAAAAGAAATCGATTAATTTATAAATTACAAAGTTTTCTAAAAATTTGCATTGAAAAAATAAATATAGATATCTTTCTATATATCATTAATATTGCTAGAATGTATATACAACTTATTCTTGAATCAACAAAAAAAATTATTGAGAAATATAAATATATTTCCAATAATGAAACAAAGCAAGAAAAACTTAATAAAACAAATCAAAATACAATTGACTTTATTTCAACTGTAAAAAAGGTATTTTATAATATTAGTAATAGTAAAAAAAATTTACATCTTTCTTTTGACTTATCCTCCTTGTCGCAAGCATATGTTTTTTACAAATTATCACAAATCCGAGTTATTAATTTTTTAAAATTAAGATCTTTTCTTGAATCTCATGAAACGTCTTTTTGTCTTAAAAAAGACATAAAGGATTCTTTTGGAACACAAGGAATATTGGATTCCGAATTAGAACAGACAAAAGTTCCAAGTTCGGGAACGAATCAATGGAAAAACTGGTTAAGAGGTCATAATCAATACAATTTATCTCAAATTAGATGGTCTGGATTAATACAGCAAAAATGTCGAAATATAATCAACCAACGCCGTATAACTCAAAAAAAAGATTTAACAAAATGGGATTCAAAAGACCGATTACTTTATTACAAAAAACAAAATTCTTTTGAAGTATATTCACTACCAAACCCAAATAAAAAAGATAATTTTGAAAAATACTGTAGATATGCCCTTTTATCATATAAATCTATTAATTATGAAAAGAGGACAGACTCATATATTATTTATGGATCCCCTTTAGAAGTAAATAACAACCAAAGAATTTTTTATAATTATACTACACATAAAAAAAAATTTCTTATGACGGATATTCCTATAAAAAATTATCGAGGAAAGGATTATATTATGTATATGGAAAAAAATCCAGATAGAAAATATTTTGATTGGCAAATTATCAATCTTTTTGTAAGAGAAAAAGTAGATATTGAGGCCTGGATCAAAATGGATCCCAGCAGTAACAGTAATAAAAATACTAAAATTGGAAATAAGAATTACCAAAAAATAAATAAAATTCATAAGAAGGATCTTTTTTATCTTATGCTTTATCAAGATTTAGAAAAAAATCCGATCAATCAGAAAAAATACTTTTTTGATTGGATGGAAATGAATGAAAAAATACTAAATCGCCACATATCGGATCTGAAACTTTGGTTCTTCCCAGAATTTGTGCTACTTTCTAATGTATACAAAAAAAAGCCGTGGATTATACCAAGCAAATTACTTCTTTTCAATTTAAAAAAAATTGAAAATGGTAGTGACAATAAAAACATCAAGGGAAAGCTAAACTGGAATTTTTTTAGACCATCAAATGAAAAAAACAAAGATTTTGAATTAAAGAATCGAAATCAAGAAGAAAAAGAACAGGCAGACCGAAGAGATCCTGGATCAGATGCACAAAACCGCAGAAATTACGTATCCGTTCTTTCAAATCAACAAAAAGCTATTGAAGAAGATTATGAAAAATTGGTTTTGAAAGAGGTTAAAACGAAAAAACAATACAAGAACAAAAATAACATGAGAGTAGAACTCAATATCTTGATGAATAGGCATTTGCTTTTTCAATTGAGATACAATGATAATGATGGTTTAAATCAAAAAATGATCAATCATATCAAGGTAGGTTGTCTCTTGCTTGGACTGAAAAATCCAAGAAATATTACTTTATCGTCTATCCAAAACAGAGAAATAAGTATGGATATAATGCTAATTCGAAGGAGTTTAACTCTTAGAGAATTGATGAAACGGGGGGTATTTATTATCGAACCCATACGCTTGTCTGTAAAAAAAGACGGACAGTTTATTATGTATCAAACCCTAGGTATTTCATTGATTCATAAGAGTAAGTACAAAACCAATCAAAGATATCTAGAACAAAGATATATTGATAAGAAGAAGTTTGATGAATCCACCCCAAGATATCAAAGAGAAACTGAAAATAGAGACAAAAACCATTATGATTTTCTTGTTCCTGAAAAAATTTTATCGGCTAGACGTCGTAGAGAATTGAGAATTTTAATTTATTTCAATTCAAAGAATAGGAAAGGTGTCAATATAAATCGAGTCTTTTATACCAAGAAGAACATAAAAAGCGGTAGTCCCTTTTTGGATGAAAGTAACTGCCTTAATAGAGATAAAAACGAATTAATTAAATTAAAGGTCTTTCTTTGGCCTAATTATCGAGTAGAAGACTTAGCTTGTATGAATCGCTATTGGTTTGATACCAATAATGGAAGCAATTTCAGTATGTTAAGGATATATCCACGATTTAAAATCAGTTGATGGTCCATTTTTACTTTTTACTATATATTCTGTGCCATATATGAAAGCAACCAGCTGCGCCTGTCTTATAGTGCAGTCTATGATACGATATTATCATAATAACTCAATGACGTATCAATTAGATCAATTAATTAGTATAAAATCTATAAATGAATCAACGGAATATTCGTAATTTTATGTCTAAATTATTCGCGTTTGTCAGTGTAAAAACGCACTATTCCCCTTTTTATCCTTACTCGAATCAAATTCAAATATTTATTGATTTGTTTAAATTGATAAAATCGGAAGCCCATAAAGAAATTAAGATTATTGTGTCCACTATATAAACAATAAAAATAACTGGTATTATTATTACTGATCAAAAAAATTAATATAATATATGTAAAAAGGGAAGGAGGAAATTCTTTTATGATAAAAAATCCATTCAGTGAAATTATTTTGAAAAAGGAAAACAAAGATAACAAGGGGTCTACTGAATTCCAAGTAGTCAATTTCACCAATAGGATACGAAAACTTACTTCGCATTTGGAATTGCACAAAAAAGACTATTTATCTCAGAGAGGCCTACGGAAAATTCTAGGAAAGCGTCAACGGCTATTGACTTATTTGTTAAAAAAAAATAGCGTACGTTATAACGAATTAATTATTCGGTTGGATATTCGAGAAAAAAAAATTCGATAATTTGAAGAGTCTTTTTGAACTTTTTACTTCAATTTTGATAAACTTCTTTTCACTTTCAGCAATTCATGGAAAACTGAATCGGAAAAAACCCTATGACTGTACCTGCTACACGAAATGACCTTATGATAGTAAATCTGGGTCCTCAACACCCATCAATGCACGGCGTTCTTCGACTCATTGTTACTCTAGATGGTGAAGATGTTATTGACTGCGAACCAATATTGGGTTATTTACATAGAGGGATGGAAAAAATTGCGGAAAACCGAACAATTATACAATATTTACCTTATGTAACACGTTGGGATTATTTAGCTACTATGTTCACAGAAGCAATAACTGTAAATGCACCAGAACAGTTAGGAAATATTCAAGTACCTAAAAGGGCTAGCTATATCAGAATTATTATGTTGGAGTTAAGTCGTATAGCTTCACATTTGTTATGGCTTGGCCCCTTTATGGCAGATATTGGCGCACAAACCCCTTTCTTCTATATTTTTAGAGAAAGAGAGTTGATATATGATCTATTCGAAGCTGCCACCGGTATGCGAATGATGCATAATTTTTTTCGGATCGGAGGAGTAGCTGCTGATTTACCTCATGGATGGATAGATAAATGTTTGGATTTTTGTGATTTTTTTTTAACAAGGGTTACTGAATATCAAAAGCTTATTACACGGAATCCTATTTTTTTAGAACGAGTTGAAGGAGTAGGCATTATTGGTGGAGAGGAGGCAATAAATTGGGGTTTATCAGGACCAATGCTACGAGCTTCCGGAATACAATGGGATCTTCGTAAAGTGGATCATTATGAGTCTTACGACGAATTTGATTGGGGGGTCCAATGGCAAAAAGAGGGGGATTCATTAGCTCGTTATTTAGTACGAATCCGTGAAATGAGAGAATCCATAAAAATTATTCAACAGGCTTTAGAAGGAATTCCGGGGGGACCCTATGAGAATTTAGAAATCCGACGTTTTGATAAACTACGGGATTCGGAATGGAATGATTTTGACTATCGATTCATCAGTAAAAAACCTTCTCCAACTTTTGAATTATCAAAACAAGAACTTTATGTGAGAGTAGAAGCACCAAAGGGAGAATTGGGGATTTTTCTGATAGGAGATAGGAGTGTTTTTCCTTGGAGATGGAAAATCCGACCGCCTGGTTTTATCAATTTGCAAATCCTCCCGCAGTTAGTTAAAAGGATGAAATTGGCTGATATTATGACGATACTAGGTAGCATAGATATCATTATGGGAGAAGTGGATCGTTAAAATGATAATAGATACAACAGAAATACAAGCTATCAATTCTTTTTTTAGATTGGAATCCTTAAAAGAGGTATATGGGATCATATGGGCGCTTGTCCCTATTTTTACTCCTGTATTAGGAATCACAATAGGGGTACTAGTAATTGTTTGGTTAGAAAGAGAAATATCTGCAGGGATACAACAACGGATTGGACCTGAATACGCCGGCCCTTTGGGAATTCTTCAAGCTTTAGCAGATGGTACAAAATTGCTTTTTAAAGAGAATCTTCTCCCATCGAGAGGAGATACTTATTTATTCAGTATCGGACCATCTATAGCAGTTACATCAATTCTACTAAGTTATTTAGTAATTCCTTTTGGTTATCACCTTGTTCTAGCCGATCTCAGTATCGGTGTTTTTTTATGGATTGCTATTTCAAGTATTGCTCCGGTTGGACTTCTTATGTCAGGCTATGGATCAAATAATAAATATTCCTTTTTAGGTGGTTTACGAGCTGCTGCTCAATCAATTAGTTATGAAATACCATTAACTCTATGCGTGTTATCAATATCTCTACGTGTGATTCGTTGAGATATATATTTTCTCTATTTCTTTCTAGGAAGGAAGTTTTGTGAGTTGAATATATATTTTCATTTTTTTATTCATCATTCAGGTTGATGAACTAAAACAGCTAAGTTATATGAGTGAAAAAAACGGCTTATAAATTTGCAGTAAAAATTTTTTGAGTCTCATTTCCTATGTACAAGATACAAGAGTTAAGTCAAAGTAAACATAAGGATTAGCGACTGTTTACCCCAAGATTGGTTGATTAGTCATCATGACTTGAAGCGGGTTCAAAAGATCAACTTTATGTATGGGGATTTTACTATCTATTTAGATATTACCATATAAATATAGATATTACCCTAAAGAGGATTTTTGATCAAAAACGAGTGGATGGTTAGGAATACCAAGGTACACAAAGGATTCGTAATAGAGATTATGTACGTTATTCAACAGGATTTTTCTGTGCCTACTGCATAAAAGGGATTCGAATTGGGGCTTTAAATTGGTAGAAATGATGAAGGAGTACTCCCCACGATTCCGATCCAGAGTATGCTCCTATCCACCGACTAAGTAAATAACTATTAAGAACGAAGTAATCCTTTATTTAAATATTAAAATGAAAATTCCCTTTTTAAGAAAGAAGAATAGGAACGAAAAAAAAAGAATTGAATTGTGCTACAAAAAGATATTTTTTTAGAGAGATAGAACTCTTGTAATGATTCGTGAACTAATGCAATGTATCATTTTTTCGTAATCGAAAATGCTAGGTTGAAATATTTATTGATATTGCTGCAAGAAATATTTTATTCAAAAATTAAGTTATTACCCCAACAAAGACAATTTTAAAATTTTTAAAAGATAAGATCAATTCAGAAGCACTTTATTATAATTAATAATTCTAATAAATATAAATTATAATTAATATATAGCAGACAGAATTCCATTGTCTAATTAGGGACCTTACTATGGA